CGAGGATTTAAAGGATTGGAATAGAGAAATGCATGTTAAATGCACCTATAATGGTGTGCAATTATCAGAAACAGAATTTCCGAAAGACTGGTTAACAGACGGTATTCAGATAAAGATCCTATTTCCTTTCTGTCTGAAACCTTGGCGCAGATCCAAGCTACGATCCCATCATAGAGATCCAATGAAAAAGAAAGGAAAAAAGGTCAATTTTTGTTTTTTAACAATCTGGGGAATGGAAACCGAACTACCTTTTGGTTCTCCCCGAAAACGACCTTCCTTTTTTGGACCCATTTATAAAGAACTCAAAAAAAAAATTAGAAAAGCGAAAAAAAAATGTTTTCTAGTTCTAAGAGTTTTCAAAGAAAAAACAAAATGGTTTCTAAGGGTCTCAAAACAAAAAACAAGATGGATTATCAAAATAGTTCTATTTATAAAAAGAATAATAAAAGAGTTTTCAAAAGTAAATCCAATTTTATTATTTGGATTGAAGAAAGTATATGAACCGAATGAAAATGGAAAATATTCCATAACCCTAATGAATAATAAGATTGTTCCTGAATCGACCATCCAAATCATATCCATGGATTGGGCAAATTATTCACTGACAGAAAAAAAAATGAAGGATCTGTCTGATAGGACAACCCTAATCAGAAATCAAATGGAAAGGGTCACAAAAGACAAAAGAAAAATATTTCTAACTCCAGATATGAATATTCGTCCTAAGGATACAAGTTGTGTTGATAAAAGATCGGAATCGCAGAAACATATTTGGAAGATATCAAAAAGAAGAAGTGAGATATTCATACTCATACGCAAATGGCACTATTTTATGAAATTTTTCAGTGAAAGAATATACATAGGTATTTTTCTATGTACCATTAACATTCCAAGAGTCAATGCACAACTTTTCCTTGAATCAACAAAAAAGATTATCAATAAATACATTTACAATGATGAAAAAAATAAAGAAGAGATTGATGAAACAAATCAAAACACAATTCACTTTATTTCGACTATCAAAAAGTCGCTTTCTAATATTAGAAATAAGAAATCAAAGATTTGTTGTGACCTATATTCCTTGTCCCAAGCATCTGTATTTTACAAATTATCACAAATCCAAGTTACTAACAAGTCTCTCTTGAAATCTTTACTTCAGTATCGAGAAGCATATCTTCTTCTTAAGGATAGAATAAGGAATTACTTTGGAACACGAAGAATATTTGATTCCAAATCAAGGCATAAAAAACTTCCGAATTCTGGAATAAATGAATGGAAAAACTGGTTAAGGAGTCATTATCAATACAATTTATCTCAGACTCGATGGTCTAGATTAGTACCGCAAAAGTGGCGAAATAGGGTCAATCAATGTCGTACGATTCAAAATAAAGACTCAAAAAAGAATTCATATGAAAAAGACCAATTCATTCATTACGAGAAACAAAATGATTATGCAGTGAACTTATTGCCGAGTCAAAAAGGAAAATTGAAAAAACACTACAGATATGATCTTTTTTCATATAAATATATTAATTATGGGGATAGAAAAGACTCATATATTTATCGATCCCCATTACAAGTAAATGAGGACCGAAAGATTCCATATAATTACAACAGACCTAAAACCGAATCATTTTATGTACCGGGGGGTATATCTATTAGTGATTATCTAGGAGAAGAGTATATTACTGATACGGGTAAAAATACGGATAGAAAGTATTTGGAGTGGAAAATTTTCAATTTTTGTCTTAGAAAGAATATCGATATTGAGGCCTGGACCGATATGGATACCGGGACCAACATTAATAAAATTACTAAGACTGGGACTAATTATTACCAAATGATTGATAAGAAAGATCTTTTCTATCTCACGATTCATCAAGAAATCAACCCATCCAATCCAAAAAGTTTTTTTTTGGATTGGATGGGAATGGATGAAAAAATGGTATATCGTCCCATATCAAACCTGGAATCTTGGTTCTTCTCAGAATTTGTGCCACTTTATGATGCATATAAGATTAAACCATGGGTTATACCAATCAAATTACTTCTTTTCATTTTTAATGAAAATGAAAACATTAATGAAAATGAAAACATTAGTGAAAATAAAAATATCAGCGGAAATAAAAAAAGGGATCTTCGTATATCATATAATCAAAAAGAATATCTTGAATTAGAGAATCGAAATCAAAAAGAACAGCTTGTCCAAGGAAATCTTGGCTCAGACGCACGAAACCGACAAAAAGATGTTGAAAAGGATTACACAGAACCAGACATTAAAAAACGTGGAAAGAAAAGACAATCCAAGAGTAACAAGGAAGCGGAACTAGAGTTCTTCCTGAAAAGATATTTGCTTTTTCAATTGAGATGGGATGGTCCTTTGAATCAAAAAATGATCAATAATGTTAAGGTATATTGTTTTCTGCTTAGACTGAGAAATCCAAAGGAAATTGCTATATCCTCTATTCAAAGAGGAGAAATGCACCTGGATGTAATGTTGATCCAGAAGGATCTAACTCTTACAGAATTGATAAAAAGGGGACTATTTATTATCGAACCGGCGCGTCTTTCTATAAAATGGGATGGACAATTTATTATGTATCAAACTATAGGTATTTCATTGGTCCATAACAGTAAGTGCCAAACTAATGGAAGATACCGAGAAAAAAGATATGTTGATGAGAATTATTTCGATGGATCCATTGCACAACATAGAAAGATGCTTGTGAATGGAGACGAAAATCATTATGATTTGCTTGTTCCTGAAAATATTCTATCTCCTAGGCGTCGTAGAGAATTTAGAATTCTAATTTGTTTCAATTCCAGAAATAGGAATGTTATGGATAGAAATCCAGTATTTTTCAATGACAACAATGTAAGGAACTGTGGGCCATTTTTGGATGAGGACAAGCATATTGATACAGATATAAATAAATTCATTCAATTCAAATTGTTTCTTTGGCCCAATTATCAATTAGAGGATTTAGCTTGTATGAATCGCTACTGGTTTGATACCAATAATGGCAGTCGTTTCAGTATGTCAAGGATACATATGTATCCACGATTCAGAATTCGTTGATGGTTGGTACATTTCCTATATATCGCGTATCATATCCGGTATATGAAGGTAGACAGATGTACACACACGCTGTGTTACATTCTGATACATGATACCGATTCAATGACGTATCAATTGAATCTAGGAATGAATCGGCAGAATCTTCTTAGATCAAAATCATTTTCTTTTGTGGGTGTAGAAATTTTTTTTTTTCTATCGAATCCTAAATTTTATTTATTAATTTGATTTGATAGAAAAAAAAAGTAGTATATGAATAAATCCAGATCCAGATTATTGTGTGTATCAGATCGAAATAACTTGCATTATTATTATTCCTGATCGGTAAAATCCATATCTGTGGAAAAAAAAAAGAGAGAGAGAAGAATTATTTTTATGGTCAAAAATTCATTTATCTCGGTTATTCCGCAAGAAGAAAAAAACAAAGGGTCTGTTGAATTTCAAGTATTCAGTTTCACCAATAAGATACAGAGACTTACTTCACATTTGGAATTACACAAAAAGGACTATTTATCTCAGATAGGTCTGCGGAAAATTCTAGGAAAACGTCAACGGCTGCTAGCTTATTTGTCAAAGAAAAATAGAGTGCGTTATAAAAAATTAATCGATCAGTTAGATATTCGGGAACCAAAAACTCGTTAATTTGAAGATTGTTTCAATTCTTTGGTTTATTAGATCTTGAATTTTGATGAACCCCATTTCGTTTTCAGCAATTCATAGAATAATGGATCGGGGAAGATATGAATGTACCGGATACAAGAAAAGACCTCGTGATAGTTAATATGGGTCCTCACCACCCATCAATGCATGGTGTTCTTCGACTTATCGTTACTCTAGACGGTGAAGATGTTATTGACTGCGAACCCGTATTGGGTTATTTACACAGAGGGATGGAAAAAATTGCAGAAAACCGAACAATTATACAATATCTTCCCTATGTAACACGTTGGGATTATTTAGCTACTATGTTCACAGAGGCAATAACGGTAAATGCACCAGAACAATTAGGAAATATTCAAGTACCTAAAAGAGCCAGCTATATCAGAGTTATTATGCTGGAGCTGAGTCGTATCGCTTCTCATTTATTATGGCTTGGGCCTTTTATGGCGGATATCGGTTCACAAACTCCCTTCTTCTATATTTTTAGAGAAAGGGAATTGATATATGACCTATTCGAAGCTGCCACAGGTATGCGAATGATGCATAATTATTTCCGTATCGGAGGAGTCGCTGCTGATCTACCTCATGGCTGGATAGATAAATGTTTGGATTTCTGCGATTATTCTTTAAAAGGAGTTGTTGAATATCAAAAGCTTATTACGCGAAATCCCATTTTTTTGGAACGAGTTGAAGGGGTGGGCATTATTGGTGGGGAGGAAGCAATAAATTGGGGTTTATCAGGACCAATGCTACGAGCTTCCGGAATCCAATGGGATCTTCGTAAAGTTGATCATTATGAGTGTTACGATGAATTCGATTGGGAAGTCCAGTGGCAAAAAGAAGGAGACTCATTAGCTCGTTATTTAGTACGAATCAATGAAATGACGGAATCCATAAAAATTATTCAACAGGCTCTGGAAGGAATTCCGGGGGGTCCCTATGAGAATTTAGAAGTTCGACGCTTTGATAGAGCAAGGGATTCCGAATGGAATGGTTTTGAATATCGATTCATTAGTAAAAAGCCTTCTCCCACTTTTGAATTGTCGAAACAAGAACTTTATGTGAGAGTAGAAGCCCCAAAGGGAGAATTGGGAATTTTTATGATAGGAGATAATAGTGTTTTTCCCTGGAGATGGAAAATTCGTCCACCGGGTTTCATCAATTTGCAAATTCTTCCTCAGCTAGTTAAAAGAATGAAATTGGCTGATATCATGACGATACTAGGTAGTATAGATATCATTATGGGAGAAGTTGATCGTTGAAATGATAATTGATACGACAGAAGTACAAGCTATCAATTCTTTTTCCAGATCGGAATCCTTAAAAGAGGTCTATGACCTCTTATGGCTGCTTGTCCCTATTTTTATTCCTATATCGGGAATCACAATAGGTGTACTCGTGATTGTGTGGTTAGAAAGAGAAATATCTGCAGGGATACAACAACGTATCGGACCTGAATATGCCGGTCCTTTGGGAATTCTTCAAGCTCTAGCAGATGGGACCAAACTACTTTTGAAAGAAGATCTTCTCCCCTCTAGAGGAGATATTCGTTTATTCAGTATCGGGCCATCTATAGCGGTCATATCCATTCTACTAAGTTATTCAGTAACTCCTTTTGGCTATCGCCTTGTTCTAGCCGACCTCAGTATAGGCGTTTTTTTATGGATCGCTATTTCCAGTATTGCTCCTATTGGACTTCTTATGTCAGGATATGGATCGAATAATAAATATTCCTTTTCAGGTGGTCTACGAGCTGCTGCTCAATCTATTAGTTATGAAATACCATTAACTTCGTGTGTGTTATCAATATCTCTACGTGTGATTCGTTGGAACATGAGCCTTTACCTCTTTCCTAGAAATAAAGGAAAGGGGTTGAATGTATTGAATAGATAGCTTTTTTTTTTATTCATCATTCGGGTCGATGAGTTAAACCAGATAGTTATATGAGTGAAACAAAACAGCTTATGAATTTGCAGTAAGAAGATTGATCCTCATTCCCTATGTACGAGAGTAAAGTGGAAGTAAACATAAATGGTCGAAACTGTTTACCCCAAGATTGGTTGATTAGTCATCATGACTTGAAGCGGGTGCAAAAGATCAACTGTATGGAGTTTCGACTATATATATGTATTACCATATCGGGGATCAATCAAAAATGAGTGGACGGTTAGGAACACCAAGGTACACAAAGGATTAGTGATGGAGATAATGTAAGGTATCCAAAGGGATATTTCTGCATAAAAGGAATCATAATGAGGGCTTTAAGTTGGTAGAAATGATCAAGCAGTACTTCCTCACGATTCCGATCCAGAGTACGCTTCTATCCATTGATTAAAGAAATGACTGTCGAGAACGAAGTAATCCTTTATTTTTTAGAAACCCCTTCCCTCTTCTGAGTAAGAAAGAAGAACAGGAACGAAAGAAATGGAATGCAATAGGAAAACTGAATAATAAATAAGAGATCTTTGTTTATTCTTTCTTTCCTCAACCCTATCCATATTTATACAGATAGAATTCTTATCATGATTCATCAACTATAACTATAACTCATGAACTAGTGTCTAATTTTTTTTTTTTTCGTACGAAAGATATGGGTCGAAATATCTATTGAAACAACGAGTATTTTATGGAAGGATTAAGTTATTACTGAACAAAGAGAATTGTAATTCTAATTATATTAGAAAGGATGAGATCAATTCAGAAGCGCTTTTTGTTTTTATTATGGCGGACAGAATTCCATTGGTCTAATTCGGGACTCTTCGATGCATCTTTACTCTATCTACAAGCATGCCAGGGTAATAATGAACCAGTCTTTAGATTTATTTATGGCCATTGAGGAGCCGTATGAAGCTGAGGTCTCATGTGCGGTTCTGGAATAGCGATGGGAATAGTGATGTTATCATCGACTATGATTATCTAACAGTTCAAGTACAGTTGATATAGTTGAGGCACAGTCAAAATATGGTTTTTGGGGGTGGAATCTGTGGCGTCAACCTATAGGTTTTATAGTTTTTCTAATTTCTTCCCTAGCGGAATGTGAGAGATTACCCTTTGATTTACCAGAAGCAGAGGAGGAATTAGTAGCAGGTTATCAAACCGAATATTCAGGTATCAAATCTGGTTTATTTTACGTTGCTTCTTACCTAAATCTACTAGTTTCTTCATTATTTGTAACAGTTCTTTACTTGGGCGGGTGGAATCTCTCTATTCCGTACATATTCATTCCTGAACCTTTCAGAATAAATAAAACGGGTGGAGTCTTTGGAATGACAATTGATATCTTTATTACATTAGCTAAAGCTTATTTGTTCCTGTTCATTCTTATCACAACAAGATGGACTTTACCTAGGATGAGAATGGACCAACTATTAAATCTTGGGTGGAAATTTCTTTTACCTATTTCTCTAGGCAATCTATTATTAACAACTTCTTCCCAACTCGTTTCGCTGTAACAGAATATAATATTCTAGATTCATAACCTATCTAGAACAAGAGAAAGAAACATCAAATTATTCATGGATATCCACGATATGTTTCCTATGGTGACTGGGTTCATGAATTATAGTCAACAAACAATACGAGCTGCAAGGTACATTGGTCAAAGTTTCATGATTACCTTATCCCACGTGAATCGTTTACCTGTGACTATTCAATATCCTTATGAAAAATCGATCACATCGGAACGTTTTCGTGGTCGAATTCACTTTGAATTTGATAAATGCATTGCTTGTGAAGTATGTGTTCGGGTATGTCCTATAGATCTACCCGTTGTTCATTGGAGATTGGAAACAGATATTAGAAAGAAACGATTGCTTAATTATAGTATTGATTTTGGAATCTGTATATTTTGTGGTAACTGCGTCGAGTATTGTCCAACAAACTGTTTATCAATGACTGAAGAATATGAACTTTCTACTTATGATCGTCACGAATTGAATTATAATCAAATTGCTTTGGGTCGATTACCAATGTCAGTAATTGGAGATTACACAATTCGAACAATTATGAATTAAAATAAAAATAGCCACGGGTAAACCTATTGATTCAAGAACGATTACCAATTACTAAGATTCGTTTTTGATCTAAAGTAAAGGAGTGAGGCTTCTTTCATTTTGCTAGGTCAGTAACTACAAATCATAACTATTGGTTGGTGAGAATTACGGCTTGATTTGGATTTAGAATGGATTCATATATCCGTGATGATTTCAAAATATACAATTCCGAACTACTCTTTCGGATAGAGTAGCGGGATTGATCCAATAACTGTATCTATATCAATCCATACCACATTAGGATTCAATTAGGAACTATCATATAGAAGAAAAAAAAAAAGGTAACCTATTTTTTCTTGGATCGGTCAGTAAGTTTATGAAATATTTCAACTTATTTATCTCTTATTTTACACATAATGGATTTACCTGGACCAATACATGATATTCTTTTAGTATTTCTGGGATCAGGTCTTATATTAGGAGGTCTGGGGGTGGTATTACTTACCAATCCAATTTATTCTGCCTTTTCGTTGGGATTGGTTCTTGTTTGTATATCCTTATTCCATATTCCATCTAACTCCTATTTTGTAGCTGCTGCACAGCTCCTTATTTACGTGGGAGCTGTAAATGTTTTAATCGTATTTGCTGTGATGTTCATGAATGGTTCAGAATATTACAACGATTTCTATCTTTGGACCGTTGGGGATGGGGTCACTTCACTGGTTTGTACAAGTATTCTTTTTTTACTAATTACTACTATCTCGGATACGTCGTGGTACGGGATTATTTGGACTACAAGATCAAACCAGATTATAGAGCAGGACCTAACAAGTAACGTTCAACAAATTGGGATTCATTTATCAACAGATTTTTACCTTCCATTTGAACTCGTTTCTATAATTCTTTTAGTTGCTTTGATAGGTGCAATTGCTATGGCCCGTCAGTAATAAGTAATAAATAGTTAGAATTCTAAATCCAAAATAAATAAAGTCTTGTTTTGTTCTATCTTATTGTTATCACATCCATTTTTCTTCAGTTCTATTTTCATATTGTTCATATATTAAATTGAAAGGGGTTTAGTTCGATCCATTACTAATACCTTACTTTGTTTCGTACTTGTTATATTCTAGTCAATCAAATTGGTTAAATTGTTGTTCATATTGAAATGAATCGAGATTGATGAGGAGTTGGTCAATGATGACCGAACATGTACTTATTTTGAGTGCCTATTTATTTTCTATCGGTATTTATGGATTGATCACAAGCCGAAACATGGTTAGAGCACTTATGTGTCTTGAGCTTATACTGAATGCGGTTAATATAAATCTCGTAACATTTTCTGATTTGTTTGATAGTCGTCAATTAAAAGGAGATATTTTCTCCATTTTTGTTATAGCTATTGCAGCCGCTGAAGCAGCTATTGGGCCGGCTATTGTTTCATCGATCCATCGTAACCGAAAATCAACTCGTATCAATCAATCGAATTTGTTGAATAAATAGTCGTAATGATCTAAATAAAGACAGATGTATATCTATAATATATTCACCAATTTTAGAATTAGCATGTATGACTCGTATGGCCATGTTTGCTGAAACGTAAGAAATCCAAGTATCTTGGCCCTCTCTCATGAACAGATCCAGAAGTAGATTGATTATAAAAAAAAATTCTGGTAAACCACTGATTCGTCTGGCGTCTACAATATCAAATTCAATTACTACTAATTTATAACCAGATCGAAAATGGATAAAGTTCAAAAAATTTATAGATCCAATGTCACATTCAGTAAAGATTTATGATACATGTATAGGGTGTACTCAATGTGTAAGAGCCTGCCCCACAGATGTATTGGAAATGATACCTTGGGACGGATGTAAAGCTAAACAAATTGCTTCTGCTCCAAGAACAGAGGACTGTGTAGGTTGTAAGAGATGTGAATCCGCTTGTCCAACGGATTTCTTGAGTGTTCGGGTTTACTTATGGCATGAGACAACTCGCAGCATGGGTCTAGCTTATTGATACGTTCCAGAAAAATCCACTTGAATCCATTTGATTCCTCTTTACCGACAAAAACCCGTACTCGAGAAATTATTCCGAGCGCGGGTTTTTCTGGTCAAAGTCTATCTTGTCTTTACCACGAGTTATTTTCCTTGGTTAACAATAATTGTTGTTTTGCCGATATCTGCGGGTTCCTCAATTTTCTTTCTTCCTCATAGAGGAAATAAAAATAAGGTGATTCGGTGGTATACTATTTGTATATGCTTATTAGAACTCCTTCTAATGACCTATGCATTCTGTTATCATTTCCAATTGGACGATCCATTAATCCAACTGGAGGAGGCTTATAAATGGATAAATATTTTTGATTTTCACTGGAGACTAGGAATTGATGGACTTTCCATAGGACCCATTTTACTGACGGGATTCATCACTACTTTAGCTACTTTAGCGGCTCGGCCAGTTACTAGAGATTCGCGATTGTTCCATTTCTTGATGTTAGCAATGTACAGTGGTCAAATAGGATCATTTTCTTCTCGAGACCTTTTACTTTTTTTCCTCATGTGGGAGTTAGAATTAATTCCTGTTTATCTACTTCTATCCATATGGGGAGGGAAGAAACGTCTGTACTCAGCTACAAAGTTTATTTTGTACACAGCAGGGGGTTCTATTTTTCTCTTAATGGGAGTTCCGGGTATGGGTTTATATGGCTCCAATGAACCAACATTAAGTTTTGAAACATTAGCTAATCAATCCTATCCTTTGGGGTTGGAAATAATATTCTATTTTGGCTTCCTTATTGCTTATGCTGCCAAATCGCCGATTATACCCCTGCATACATGGTTACCAGATACCCACGGAGAAGCGCATTACAGTACATGTATGCTTCTAGCGGGAATCTTATTAAAAATGGGAGCATATGGATTGATTCGGATCAATATGGAATTATTACCCCATGCTCATTCTATATTTTCTCCCTGGTTGATGATAGTAGGAGCGATTCAAATAATCTATGCAGCTTCAACTTCTTTCGGTCAACGCAATTTAAAAAAGAGAATAGCCTATTCCTCCGTATCTCATATGGGTTTCACACTTATAGGAATCGGTTCCATAACCGATACGGGAATCAACGGAGCCGTTTTACAAATAATCTCTCATGGATTTATTGGTGCTGCGCTTTTTTTCTTGGCGGGAACGAGTTACGATAGAATATGTCTTGTTTATCTCGACGAAATGGGAGGAATAGCTATCCCAATGCCAAAAATATTTACCACGTTCAGTAGCTTCTCAATGGCTTCTCTTGCATTGCCAGGAATGAGTGGTTTTGTTGCAGAATTGGTAGTATTTTTTGGAATAATTACCAGTCCGGAATATCTTTTAATACCAAAAATACTAATTACTTTTGTAATGGCAATTGGAATGATATTAACTCCTATTTATTCATTATCTATGGTACGCCGTATGTTCTATGGATACAAGCTATTCAACGTTCCAAACTCTTATTTTGTGGATTCTGGACCACGAGAACTATTTGTTTCGGTCTGTATCCTTCTACCCGTAATAGGTATTGGTATTTATCCTGATTTCGTTCTCTCGCTATCAATTGACAGGATAGAAGCCATTCTATCTAATTATTTTCATAAATAGTTTTCATCAATAAGACAAGACATAAAGTCAAAGAATCCTGTGATTTTAAAAATCGTTCACTGTACAATGCAATGAAAGAAAAAAGAATGAAGTGAATTGGAATCAGATATATCTGGAGTTTTTGAGAACCATTTGAATCACTACTTGATTCAAATGGTTCTCAAAAACTTGCACAAACTTTCTTTATATACGGGACGATATTCCTATGTATTCTTCAGGCCTTTTCTTCAATTAGATGTTAATGTGAATGAACCATAACTATGTAGTCCTATTCCTAATAGATTGACTCCAAAATAGCATATCCAAATTATAAGAAATCCGATCGAAGCCACAATTGCCGAATCCACACCCTGAAAGTTCTGATTTGTTCTACTATGTAGATAAATCGCGAATATGGTCCAAGTAATAAATGCCCAAGTTTCCTTGGGGTCCCAATTCCAATAAGACCCCCATGCTTCATTAGCCCATACTGCTCCCGAAAGAATACCTATGGTTGAAAAAGTAAACCCTAGACTAATGACACGATAACTACAATGATCTAATTGCTGAGTCAATTGATACCTGTGATAATTCATAAATGAAAGAAAAGAGGTTTTTTGTAAAACACTTCTTTTTTCATTCACAAAGGAAAATGACCCAATTAATAAATGATTGCTTTTACCAGGAATACCTCGATTTTTTCGAAATGTAATGACTAAAAGAGCTACTGATAATAACGATCCACATAAAAGAGCTGCATAGCTCAATAACATCATACTTACGTGCATCATTAACCACTGGGATTGTAGAGCAGGTACTAATATTGCAGATTGATGCATTTCAGTTGAAAGACCCGAAGTGGCAAATCCTTGAGTAAAAATGGCACTTGGCGCGGTTATTGCGCTTAAAAAATTTTTCTGGTTCCCTATTTTAGGAACCCTATGAATAATGGCGAAACCCCACGAAAGGAACATGAAAGATTCATATAAATCACTTAACGGGAAATGTCTCGAATAAATCCAACGAGTAACTAATAATCCTGTTATACAGAAAAAAGTAGCCATCATGCCCTTTTCTGACGAATCAAATAATCCTACAGTTTCATGGACTAATAAAGTCATTAAATGAATCGTAATCACAATTGAAATGATAGAAAAAGAGATGTGAGTTAATATATGTTCTAAAGTCGCAAATATCATAAAAAAATTGTTTTTTTTTTTAAGGAGGGTATCCCAAATTACGAAATAGAAATCCGTAATTGAATTCATTATAGGATCTATTGTTGTGCCTTTTTTAGAGGATGCCGCCACTCGGACTCGAACCGAGATGCTCTAGCACTGCTTCCTAAGAGCAGCGTGTCTACCAATTTCACCATGGCGGCTTGATTGAAATAATCATAGCCTATATGATGCTCAATCGTCGAGATTGAAGGATTTAATGCAATCTATTTTAGGAAACGTTTGAATCCATGAATAAAGACCCATTCAAATAAATATTTAAACGTTCCATAATCCTTAGTCTCGTGGTAGAGTTTTTAACAGCGGGCTTTCCCGTATTCTAAGTTCTTCTGGAACAGTTGGAACTAGACGGTTATGCCCTCAGTCGAGGTATAGAACCAAGAATTTTTTTTTTCTCATTTTGATTCATTTCTCATTTATTTGATTTCGTAGATCCGAAATCAAAAAGATTCATTTTCAATAAACAAAAGAAAACAATATTTTTTATGTATCACAACCTCATTACTACATCCAAGGAATTTCTATCAATATTTTGATAGTTTGATATCAAAACTGTATTAATGATTGGGATCCTCATTGTCTACATAACATAATTCGTGTGAGGATTTACCAAACCAATTAGGTATTTGGCCAGGCATATCAATCATTTAACAAAAGAGTTTTGATCTTTATCGGAATTCTATACTTTACTTAGAAACCTTCGAAAATCTAATTTTAACTTATAAGATCTCTTTAAATAGATAAAATCTATTTAGATATTAGATCTAGATAAATCGATTGATCGATCCTCCAGCCCAAACATAAGATAGGTTTGGTTGGATTAGGTAAGATTGACTCATTCTTTGTACATAAATATGGATCTCCAGGGGATCTGGCAGTTTTATTAGTTTGTTTTTTTGTTGATCCATTCGACACAAGAGGGAGTCTATGTAGATATGTAGTGATTCAGAGAGCTACAAAGCAAGGTTTTCATTTAATCAATTAGTTTCAATGATCCATTGATTTTGACTATAGATCTTATCTCTGCGCTGCTATGGAACAAAAAAAAGGGGGGTTCGAACCTCGTTCATACTTGTTTCAGATCTTCCAAAAATCTTAATGATGTATAACTATTGGAGATACATAATCCAATAAACCCCTTCCTAAAAAAAAAAAAGAAATAAGAGTTTTGTTATTGTGAGTGAAAAGCGAATCGATGGGGAAAGTTACAATCCCCATCTCGCAAATTATAAAAATCTACTATAACTATAAAACTATAATGAAAAGTGAAACCTTGTATTTTGTGTCTAACTACTTCTTTCTTTTTTTTTTTTTCAAACAAAAAATAAATTCTTTTTAGAACCTAGTATACAGAATAATTCTTATTCTACATACCACAACAGCTAGTTCTATTTCGTCTATTTCGTATTGATAAGTTCAAAACTTTAGTTAATGTGAATTCTTCATCTTATAAATCATCCAATTCATCGAGTCATGTCGATTCAGATCATTCTAAGGCTTTATTTTTGTCGCACAAAAAAACTTTTTGAATGCCCAGTAGAAATCGATTTAGCTAAAGATAAGGCTTTTGCCGCGGCCTGACATCCCTTTCCCTTCCAAATATTTTTACGAATACGCTTTTTTGAAAGAGAAGTACGTTTCTTTGGAACCGCCATTTCAAAAAAAAAAAAGGATCACTCATTTTTATAGTTGGATGTGAAGGACATTTATTGTTCAAAATGGATCGTTCTTTCTATTCATTATCTATATTTATTCCATAGTTAATACTTACTTCATAATATATAAAAATATAGATACGTAAGCATCGCATATGGTATCACTAGGGATAAAAAAAAGAAAATAGAAGGAAAAAGAAAGAACGATGTGATTTTCAAAGGAGTTTTTTTTTTAACATCTCTATTACATACAATATTACATACAATGTCCGAAGAAAAATTTGTACTGATTGGTAGCTTCATATCTTCATTCAATCTATGTATGTCTATGAGCGGGATCTACTATCGTGGAAATGGAATCGGTTGCTATCGATAAGAATCAAAAAGGTTTCAATTCATATCTCAGTCTCTTTATATATTCTATTGTTTGTCATCTTACCTTTAATAAATCGAAAAGCTTAAGAACCCTTACCTAGTTTAATAAAACAATAATAAATTTTTTCTATTAATTGATCAAGCTCCGAGATAGAGTCCCCATAATTTAAATGAATAGTTTAAATGAAGTAGTTAATCCGTTAAACAATACATTATTTGATAAGGTAAATTTTAGTAATTTCTTATTTTAGTTCTATGCGAAGTGACAAGTATTAGAGGATTTTCCATAAGGATGAGTTTGTTTTATTGGACTCGAAGCCAATCAATCAGTTCCACAATGAATTAGTTAATGACTCCGAATAAACTAAATAAAAAAAAAAACTAGGTCTTATTTTATGGGGTCGAGTTAATGACGGATCCTATGATACATATCAGAACCGAGTACTTGATTTTTGGTATCATTCTTTTTCCTTACTATATTGATATACATATGGATAGAAATCACCGTAATATCTGAGTGGAATGCTTTAAAATCTTATATTTTTTATCTTAATAAATACCTTCGTTAACGTTAATAACTAGGTAGTCACTTGTAAATAGTAACTTGGTCATTTGAAGAAATGGAACTTCTTGATTTGAATTTTTTGTTTTTTCAATATTTTGGAAAGAATCAGAATAATTAAGAATTCAAAATCATATTTGATTTTATATCTTTATTTTATTTATTTGATTATTGCTCCTTCCAAAAGAGATAAGGTCTGGTGAATCGGAAACAATTAATAAGAATAAAAAAAGAAAGTTTGATTTTCTTATGGAACATACATATCCATATGCATGGATCATACCTTTTGCTCCACTTCCAGTTACTATGTCAATAGGATTGGGACTTCTGTTTGTTCCGACCGCAACAAAAAATATTCGTCGTATGTGGACTTTTCCTAGTGTTTCATTGCTAAGTATAGTTATGGTTTTTTCATCCGATTTGTCTATTCAACAGATAAATGGCAGTTCTATCTATCAACATCTATGGTCTTGGACCATCAATAATGATTTTTCTTTAGAGTTCGGCCACTTGATCGACCCACTTACTTCTATTATGTCAATACTAATCACTACTGTTGGAATCATGGTTCTTATTTATAGTGACAATTATATGGCTCATGATCAAGGATATTTGAGATTTTTTGCTTATATGAGTTTTTCCAATACTTCCATGTTGGGATTAGTTACTAGTTCCAATTTGATACAAATTTATATTTTTTGGGAACTAGTGGGAATGTGCTCGTATTTATTAATAGGTTTTTGGTTCACACGACCCACTGCAGCAAATGCTTGTCAAAAAGCGTTTGTAACTAATCGTGTAGGGGATTTTGGGTTATTATTAGGAATCTTAGGTTTTTATTGGATAACAGGGAGTTTCGAATTTCGGGATTTGTTCGAAATCTTCAATAACTTGATCCATAATAATGGGGTCAATTCTTTATTTGCTACTCTGTGTGCCTCCCTATTATTCGTCGGTGCAGTTGCTAAATCCGCACAATTTCCCCTTCATGTATGGTTACCTGATGCCATGGAAGGGCCTACTCCTATTTCGGCTCTTATACATGCTGCTACTATGGTAGCAGCGGGAATTTTTCTTGTCGCTCGGCTTCTTCCGCTTTTTACAGTCATACCTTACATAATGAATCTCATTTCTTTGATAGGTGCAATTACGATACTATTAGGGGCTACTTTAGCCCTTGCTCAAAGAGACATTAAGAAAAGTTTAGCCTATTCTACAATGTCTCAATTGGGTTATATTATGTTAGCTCCAGGGATAGGCTCTTATCGAGCTGCTTTATTCCATTTGATCACTCATGCCTATTCGAAAGCATTATTGTTTTTAGGATCCGGATCAATTATTCATTCAATGGAACCCGTTGTTGGATATTCGCCAGATAAAAGTCAGAACATGGTTCTTATGGGTGGTTTAACAAAATATGTGCCAATTACAAAAACGACTTTTTTATTAGGTACACTTTCTCTTTGTGGAATTCCACCTCTTGCTTGTTTTTGGTCTAAAGATGAAATTCTTAACGATAGTTGGTTGTATTCACCGATTTTCGCGATAATAGCTTGTTTCACAGCAGGGTTAACTGCATTTTATATGTTTCGGATGTATTTACTTACTTTTGATGGTCATTTACGTGCCCTTTTTCAAAATTACAGTGTTACTAAAAATAGCTCGTTCTATTTAATATCTATATGGGGGAAAGAAGGAACCAAATTAGTTAACAGAAATTTGTTTTTATCAACAATGAATAATAATGAAAAGGTTTTCTTTTTTTCGAAAACGAAGATATACAAAACGGATGGCAATGTAAGAAATCTGATACGATCCTTTAGAATTTCTTTGGAAAAGAAAGACACTTCAACGTATCCCCATGAATCGGACAATACTATGCTATTGTCTCTACTTGTATTGGTCCTATTTACTTTGTTTGTTGGATCCATAGGAATTCCTTTCGATCAAGAAGTAATGGATTTTGATATATTATCGAAATGGTTAACTCCGTCAATAAATCTTTTACATCCAAATTCGAACTATTCTGTGGATTGGTATGAATTTGTGACAAATGCAACTTATTCAGTCAGTATAGCCTGTTTTGGAATATTCATAGCGTTTCTTTTATATGGTTCTGTTTATTCATCTTTTCAGAATTTGTACTTAATCAATTCATTTTTTAAAAAAATAGGTTCTAAGAGAATCTTCTTGGACCGAATAATAAATGTGATATACAATTGGTCATATAATCGTGGTTACATAGATGTTTTTTATGCAACATGCATAATTAAAGGTATAAGAGGATTAGCTGAAGTAACTCATTTTTTGGATAGACGAGTAA